CTTCATTTTTAAAACTTCCAATCAAATAGAAATTGAATAGATACGGAATCTTTAAAAGTTCGGTATGATGAATTTTGTACCGCGCGCATCACATACCATTTTTTTTTAGTATAGGCAGGCTCTAGAAAGTCATATAATCTAGGGGGAAATGAAGAAATAGAAAAAAATGAAAGGCCATCGTATTTTATTTGTACTGTATCTTAGATGAATCTTGTCTATTTCCTCCGTTAACTCCCCTAGATTTTACATTTGAGTCTTTCAACTAATTAATTGAACCTTTTCGAATATTTATAAAGTCTTAATCTTGTTCTTTTTATTTAATAATACTTTAATTTAATAAGAGGAGACATAATCCACTTCTTTTACATATTTTATATACTCTTTATCTTTACCCATCTATAAAATAGATGGGCTAGACACCTCGATCAACTAAGTTACGTATGTGTCATCATCTAGACTATTAACAAATATGTAGATCGATCCATATTCATTATTTGAATTTGTCGAATCGATACTATGCAAATGATTCATATGCCAGGAACCAGATTTGAACTGGTGACACGACTGAAAATCCTCGTGTCACCAGTTCAAATCTGGTGACACGAGGATTTTCAGTCCTCTGCTCTACCAACTGAGCTATCCCGACCATTCCCCAAAAATAATCTCCTCATTTTATTTTACTAGATAATGGGGGTCTATGTCAAATCAAAGGACGAAAAAAAAGTATGAAAAAGGATTATATAGATCCTGGAATTTATTATTGTATCTTCAATAGAAGTTGAAGATTGAATAGAATACAAGTAATTCTATGGTATGGATTATGAATCATTCAAACGATTATTCTTTGTTCAAAGATTTTTATTTGTACGTGTATCCTTTATATCACATATTGTGATAAGAGCAAAAAATTGCCGCATTTGTGAAAGAAAAAAAAAAAGAAGAAATGAGGAACAGAACCCATTTGAAACCGTTAACGAAAAAAGAGGATTACTAGTTAGAGAGTCAAAAATTTTTTTGGGGATAGAGGGACTTGAACCCTCACGATTTCTAAAGTCGACGGATTTTCCTCATACTATAAATTTCATTGTTGTCAGTATTGACATGTAGAATGGGACTCTATCTTCATTCTCGTCCGATTGAGCAGTTCGTCAAAAAAAAAGATCTATCAGACCATGGAGCGAATACTTTGAGAAATGAATATTCTTCCATTTTTTCATATAAAAAAGACATATTTTGGCCGTCATTATCATTAAGACGTTTTTTTCTTTTTTAGAGTATTTCAGTACGTATTTATCTAAATCTAAATATAGGGTTTTGATGGAAGAATTCTTATAACAACACAGTCAACTCCATTTGTTAGAACAGCTTCCGTTGAGTCTCTGCACCTATCCATTATTTCTTCTTTAAAAACAGGAGTTGGCTCAGGATTGCCCATTTTTTATTAATTCCAGGGTTTCTCTGAATTTGAAAGTTCGCACTTAGTAGGTTTCCCTACTAAGGCTCAAGCCAATTAAGTCCGTAGCGTCTACCAATTTCGCCATATCCCCCTTTTTAAGACTCGGATCTCGGTGTAATGTCCTTTTCATTTATTCTATTAGTCTGTTTTTTATTTTTTCATTTCGGACGGAACCGTTTAATTCATTTAGCGAAAAATTCATATGCCGAAAGCCCTTTTTTCCTATTTTTTTTTCATCTCTAGCGGGAGTTCAGATTTGATCCAATCCGGAATGATTCTATCATTTCTGTATCTGCAATTCAATAGGAATGGATATCTACTATCGTATATATATGACCTATTTCTTTTCATTTTCCCAGACAATTTTGAATACTCAAAGGGTCGATTCTTTTTTTTTTTTGTCTTAGTTTCCGAATGAAAGAAGTGCAATGTCTTATTCTGATCGGAATTTTATTTTTTTTTCTCTAATTTTAGTAGAATATTCTTATATTTTTTTATTTGAATTCATGACTAACGGAATGAATTGAATTATGATTAATTCTAATCAAAATTAATTAATAATAATTGAATAGATGTTCAATATTTTATTGAATTTTATATTTGATTCATATTTTTAAATATTTCATAAAATAAATTGTATTCAAATGAAATTCTTAAATTATTCTTATCTTAGATCTTTATCTTACTTTATCGTATCTTATATAATAATTGAAAAATGATAAAAGAAATTGCTATTGATTTACTATTGATCATTATAGTAATTGTTATCTTACTTATATATTATACTCAATTCAATATTGATTTGAAATTGGATTTCTATCTTTATTCATACATAAATGAGATGAATAATAATTAATAATATTATTAATGAGTATATAGTTTCTTGAATTTCTACGTATGTACAATGTCTGTTATATCAGCCTGCTTAGCTCAGAGGTTAGAGCATCGCATTTGTAATGCGATGGTCATCGGTTCGATTCCGATAGCCGGCTTTTCTTTATTTGTTCGACTTTTTTATATGATGGATAATGTTTCTTTGAAATCATAAATAAAACACTAAAGATACCTTTCCCCGTTTCACCAATCTATTCTTTAAATCATCGAAATTGACAACTATGAATAAAAGTGGATTTTATTAAATTGCTGCAGAAAAAGGAGAATCAGGAAAAGGGCGCTTTATAGATTTATTCTTTTTATTAGAATACTTTCATTTTTAATTCTATTTATATTATATATATCGATATCGAAATTTTTAAATAAATAAAAAGATTATTATAATAATATATGAATATTTATAATATATAATTCTAATAATCAACACGAATAGAATAACGAATCAAAAATTACAATTATAAAATAAGCTAAGGGGTAGTTTGGATATTTATCAAATTCCTCCCATTTCCTCTCATTATTTGTACCATACTTCAGGAAATTTTGCTTCATTTAATTTAGGTTTATTTTTCAAATGAAATATCAATAAAAGGAGTCTTTATGTCGCGTTACCGAGGGCCTCGTTTCAAAAAAATACGCCGTCTGGGGGCTTTACCGGGACTAACTAATAAAAGGCCTAGAGGTGGAAGTGATCTGAGAAATCAATCACGCTCCGGGAAAAGATCTCAATATCGTATTCGTCTAGAAGAAAAACAAAAATTACGTTTTCATTATGGTATTACAGAACGGCAATTGCTGAAATACGTTTGTATTGCCAGAAAAGCCAAAGGGTCAACAGGTCGGGTTTTACTACAATTACTTGAAATGCGTTTGGATAACATCCTTTTTCGGTTGGGTATGGCTCCGACTATTCCTGGAGCCCGCCAATTAGTTAACCATAGACATATTTTAGTTAATGGTCGTCTAGTAGATATACCAAGTTATCGTTGCAAACCCCAAGATCTTATTATGGCGAGGGATAAACAAAAATCCAAAATTCTCGTTCAAAATTATCTTGATGCATCCCCCCGCGAGGAATTGCCAAAACATTTGACTCTTCACCCATTCCCATATAAAGGATTAGTAAATCAAATAATAGATAGTAAGTGGGTTGGTTTGAAAATAAATGAATTGCTAGTCGTAGAATATTATTCCCGTCAGACTTAAACCTAACTAAAAGAAACTCAAAAAAGTTCGAAAAGTTTTGCCCCTTTCGCCAAAGTAAGGGGTTTACTCCGTATTTTTCTCACACTCATGTATCATAAACATAGATCGGTAGAGAGGTTTTTATTCCTTGTCCACTTTTTCCAATATTTTACATACTACAGCAATTAGAAATATTCAAATAAAAAAAGAATTTATATAAACAAAGAATTTAACTTTTATAAGTCTAATACTTTTTGAAAACTAAAAAGGGTATCTCTTGGTTTTTATTTGTTTTTTTTGTGGTCAAGAATGTTAATAAATGGGGTGAAGGTACGGAAAGAGAGGGATTCGAACCCTCGGTAAACAAAAGCCTACATAGCAGTTCCAATGCTACGCCTTTAACCACTCGGCCATCTCTCCTATAACAATGATTATGATCCAGAAACCGAATAAATAGCGAATTTCATATGCATACTCGATTCTTATTTAGATAGGTAAATTTTTTCTCAAAATCTTTTGTTTAAGGCTCGGAAAATTCAAATAAAAAAGTTTTTCTTGTTTGTGAAAGTCTAAAATCAATAGATCTATTCATAGTTGCGAAGATAGGGCTCCCATATTATCTGATATTTATACCAGATTAAATCAATTGGAACGGCTCAACCGATTGATGAGTTTCTCTTTTTTATACTTCTGAGTCTATAATCTATATCTATAATTAATAGATATCTTTCCATCATGATTCTATTTACAACATAGAAAAATTTTTTTATTCTTCAGCTTCGATGAGAACGCTTCATTGATATTGGTATACTACTACATTTGTATGAATTCGAGTCGTATTCAAATAGTTATTATGAATTCCTGCATTAAAGGAGCAATTTTTTTATTTGAGTACGAGCAGTCGTAGTAGGTTCGTATCTTTTTTTTAATGAATCTTTTTTATGCTATTTCGTATTGTACAATTCCTTTGCTTGTGGGATCATTTTTCCACGAGGGTAATGAGAAGAATTATAGAATGGATTGATACCTATGTCTAGATCGAGGATAAATGGCAATTTTATTGATAAGACCTTTTCAATCGTGGCCAATATCTTATTACGAATAATTCCAACAACTTCAGGAGAAAAAGAGGCATTTACCTATTACCGAGATGGTGTGATTTGATTTTTATTATTTTTTTTTTTTACATCAGTCTTCCGATAAAAAAAAATATATCATTCATGATTATCTGATTCGGGATATAAAGAAAAAAACTATATAACTATATAGAAATAGAATTATATTGAATTCTTGAAAGAAATCCGCGCTTATTGAAGGTGAAGTTTCGAAATTGGACAACTCCTTCTGTCGTGTATCCCCGATTGACGCAGCCTCAGATGCTATGCTTCTATTATTGATTTTAGTATTGAGCGAAAGGTTACACCTATAGGTTCTTTATTACGGGGCATTACGGGGCAATCCTACTCGA